TTATTTTCTTTTGAAAAAAAAATAGAATTATTCGGAGTAATAAGACTATTCCAATTATGATATTCGTGAAGAAAGAATCGCAATAAATGTAAAGAAGGAACATCTTGGATCCAGCATTGAAGGATTTGAACCAAGATTTTCAGATGGATGGGATAAGGTATTAGTATATCTGACACATAATTTAAATGCGATAATTTGTCCTCCAAAAAGGGAAATATTGAATGAATAGATCGTAAATTCAAATTCTGAGATTTTGGTATTTTTTTTTCTTCGAGAGAAGATACTAATCGCAGCAAGAATGGAATTTCCACAATGACTGCAAAACCTTCCAATATCATCTGAGAATAAAAATGAAAATCAAAATAATTGTTGTGCCCAACGAATCGATTTTGGTTAGAATCATTAACCGAATAAATCAAATAATTCTGTCGATACATTCGAATAATTGAACGTTTCACAAGTACTAAACTAGATTTATTGTCATAACCAAAAATTTCCGTGGATTCGTAAAAAATCGAACTATTTAAACCACGATCATGAGCAAATGTGTAAATATACTCCTTAAAGAGAAGCGGATATAGAAAGTGTTGTTGCCGAGATCTATCTTTTTCTAAATATCCTTGTAATTCTTCCATTTACATTTCTACTTGAACCAGAGGCAGGGCCCATTTCATTTTTTGGGTTATCAAATGATACATAGTGCAATATGGTCAGAACAGGGTATATATTATGTATATAATATAGTAAGAAAAAAATATATATCCCACAAACAAAGGAAACAGGGGAGTCCAATCAACAGATCTTTTTCCTCTCCTTTTCTATCCAATTGGTTTATGTTCGTTATAATTACAAGAGGGTAAAAAATCCTTTATTTTTGCAACTCGATCGCTCTTTTGACTTTGGAATAAATTCTCTTTATCAGTATACTGTTTCTTCTACACATCCGTCTCCAATCCATAATAAAGAATAATTAGGATTCATTAAAAAAAAAAGAAAGAAAATCAATGGTCCACTCACAAAAGAACCCACCCTTTCCCGCATCAGGCACTAATCTATCTTTAACGTCTAATTAGATCGGGTAATCATTCAAATTAAGAACAAAAGCTCGTTGCTTTTTATTTCACCAGAATTAGAGCCATAGGGCTCTATCCATTTATTCACTAGACCCAACTGTAAATGTGAATTTTTTTTTTCACTTCCAAAAAGAAAAAAAAAATTTGTAACGATCTGGTAAGGATAAACTCAAAGTTCTACTTTAATTAAATAATAAATTAAATAATTAAATAATAAAAATAATAATAATATTTTATTACGACATGCTGTTTTTTCCATTCATTACCTTTGAGGATCAGTCGTGGTCTTATAGACTCTACCAATAGTCTGGACGAATCTGTTGCTTCATCCAAATGTGTAAAAGATCATAGTCGCACTTAAAAGCCGAGTACTCTACCGTTGAGTTAGCAACCCGAATAAAATAAATAGGATATGTAAATACGGTCAAAATAAAAAAATCAATTGAATTGCACTGCACGACCCCGTCAAAACATTGAACTAGAACAAATCGAAAAGAAAGATTTGTTGATCAATTAAAAACACCAAAATACCAAAATGGACAGATCGGATTAAACAACAACAGATTCCCAATAGAGATGTCAAAATTGTGACAAACCACCATTTTATTTATCAATTTTCTTTTCTTTTTCGTTAAGAAAATACATCTTGTATGCCAGTAAATCCGGCAGGGCAAACCCATCATTTGACTGAAGTGAAGGAAAGAAAAAACCAATATAATATGGGGTGGAGATAAACGGATCTATTTATCTACGATCGAATTATATTTCTTCGATGCACCATTGTCAATATGAATCCAATGTTAAGAAAACAAATTTAAGTAAATCAAATAAGGACTTGTGTTGGATTGGCACAACATAAACATAAATAATAAATTTGGATGAAAAAAATACGAAAGAGGTAAAGTAAAGAAAAAATCTTGGGTTTATTCAATCAATAGAGGTACAATAAGCAAGATTAACCCCTTGTTTGTTGGTGGATTCCCGCAACAAACAAAACAAGAAAAAAAGTAAATTAAGTATGAATACAGCAAGAAAAAGGCAAATTGTGTGTAAATAATTACACAAAGATAGATACTAGTTACCCTCCCTCCCTTTTTTATTTATTAATTATTTATTAATTTTGTTTTTTTTCCTTTAATTAACTCGAATCGAAGTTCTTTCTTGAAATAATTCTGCCTTCCTTAAAATATCACAAACAGTTCCCGTAGGTTGAGCACCTTTTTCAAGGAAATATAGAATAACAGGAACATTTAAATAAGTTTGATTCTTTATCGGATCGTAAAAACCTACTTTTCTAAGATCTCTTCCTTCTCTTCGGGATCGAACATCAATTGCAACGATTCGGTAGATGGCTCATTGGAATAGATGTAAATAAACAATGCCCCCCCTAGAAACGTATGGGAGGTTTTCTCCTCATACGGCTCGAGAAAAAAGGATTCTAAATTTCTGTATATGTATATAATGGCAAATGGATCTATAAAATCATGAATTAGACTATGATTTGAGTCGTTTTTTTATTCTTCCTTACAGAAAAAAAGAAATCTCATTCGTACTCATAACTCAAGTTGGGTAATTCTGACAGAGTTCGAAGGGAAACCCTTAGACATTTATTGAGCCGTCTCTAACCTCTTTTGTTTGTCTCATCTCGAATCTATTTTTATTCCTCATTCTGATTCAATTGTTGAGACAATTGAAAATAGTGTTTACTTGTTCCGGAATCCTTTATCTTTGCTTTGTGAAATCATTGGGTTTAGACATTACTTCGGTGATCCTTACTCCTTTCAAAAGAGCAGCAACATACCTTTTTGTTTTTTGTTATTTTTTTCTATACTATAGAAATAGAATATGAACGGTGGATTCCCTTGTGATACACTTTTGATCGAAATAGTTTTACCAATTCTGAAAAATTTTACTTTTTCTTTTTCAAACTTCTTTGATTTTTCGATTTTTTTAACCTTTCGATTTATATATTGAGGATATACTTACAAAGTTGGTCTAACTTATTGATAGTTACTAACCCTAGATTCTTCCCCCTGATAAACGAATCAATCTTTTCTGCTCGAGCTCCATCATGTACTATTTACTTACAACCTAACACAAATTAGGTTCCTAACAGAGCAGAACAAACTATGTCGAGCTAAGAACATCTTCATTCCTATAGAAAATGGTGGATGTAAGAATCCACAGCCGATCATGTCCTTCAAGTCGCACGTTGCTTTCTACCACATCGTTTCAAACGAAGTTTTACCATAACATTCCTCTAATTTTATTTCAAACCGGTATGTAATTGATTCAATATGGAATCATGAATAGTCATTGGCTCAACCGGTGTGTGTATACCGGTATATAATAGTACATACTTTCTATCTATCTATCTATGGATAGATAAGTATTTATCCGGGGAAGGCTCGGCAAGGATCCAATTTATTTAACTCTATATTCTATCATATGAATGAAACATATTTCTAAAAAAGACGAATAAATAAGTTTGCTTAAGACTTATTTACATCTTAAAAAGATTGTTCGGGACGATCAATCATGAAGGATCCATTTTTCTCGAACAAATAAACTATAAACCTCAAAAGAAGAACCTTTAATATTAATAGATTTGCAATCCCGGAACAAAATCAATTATTAATAAAACTTTTTTATTTTATACAATACAGATTTTGTTTTACTTCAGGTTCAAGAATTTTCCTTTTCCATCAATTCCATAAAGTCAAGTAGATGCAATATACGAATTTCCCCCCAATCGCTACATTACATTGATTTACAATTATTCATTTGAACCGGATAAGATATAAGATGAACCAGATAAAATACAAAAAAATGGGGTCCAGATCAATTCGTTTTTACTATTTTTTTCCCACACCAGTTTTAGAAGTTTTAAGATCAGTGATGAAATTAGTACCAAAAGCTCCCTACTCTTTAGTCTCCACATAGACTGTGGAATTGGGATACCCCATTTATTTACTTTAGGCTTTTTACCCTTGGTAAGGTAATAAAGAGGCCAGGCCTTTCTTTCATTCACATTTCGATTCAGAATGCTTCATGTGAGAATTGACATTTCATAGATATGGGACATAAAGTTTCCATAAGTAACTAACTTTAAAATGAATATTGAGTAGTACGAACATATCCTGAATGTGAATGATAAACCCAGAATTTCTTTTTTGAATTCAAAAAAAAGATATTTATTTCCACCCATATTTGACACTTGATTACGTTTGTGAGAAACCAAATGAAAGAAAAAATATGATTCTTAGAATCATTCTTAGAATTCAGAACAAAAGATTGTTCTCGTTAACAATTTTATGTTTCATGTGGGATACAATGTGATCCCATCTTTCGTTTCTGATGGAAACAATCTGGGACGGAAGGATTCGAACCTCCGAGTAACGGGACCAAAACCCGCTGCCTTACCGCTTGGCCACGCCCCATTTCGAATTTCTATTCGACACTAATAAACATTAATATTGGTATTGGTTATTCGTCAATTCCAACCCAATAAATACATTGGGGATATATTGTTGCTAGGATTCAACACATGTAGATATAGAATCAAAAAAATTCATTGATCATTACATGGAATTCAGTTAAGATATTGTATGAAAATGGAATTCCTTGTATTCTCATTTGAGAATGGAAGGAAAGATTTTTATTTGGGAGAGTTCGAAAAAAAAAATCTTTCTTTTTTTCCCTTATAAAATAAAAAAAAAACTCAATCAGAATAAAATTATCTAATCTACAAGAACGAAATTTTGTTATGCTTAATATCTTTAGTTTAATCTGCATCTGTCTTAATTCTATCTTTTATTCGAGTAGTTTTTTCTTCGCCAAATTGCCCGAAGCTTATGCCTTTTTAAATCCAATCGTAGATTTTATGCCTGTCATACCTGTACTTTTTTTTCTCTTAGCCTTTGTTTGGCAAGCTGCTGTAAGTTTTCGATGATTTAATACTCTGCTAAATTCATGATTTATTCGATAAATAAAAATTCGAAAAATTGATAAGACCAGATAAGTCTTACATTATGAACCCTCGATTCAAAAATAGAAATTCTTGTATATTGAATAACCGCGGCGATGAATTTTGATCAACTTATTTCCTCGTTCTGACCTTACAGTGAGCAAAGACTTTATTAGGTTGCCTACAATACCTAATTATTCATATGACAAGAAATTTTTGATAACGAAGGAATCAAAATCTTATTCCAAAGAAATTCGTGAAAATGACTTTCTTTTCAAAAAACACTTCATTTTTTGGGGGTGTCATGTCAAAACAAAATAGTGTATGTGGTAAAAAATAAGTAACCTATTCCCTTTTTCAAAAAAAAAAGATCTTGGAGATTGTGTAATGCTTACTCTCAAACTATTCGTTTATACAGTAGTGATATTCTTTATTTCTCTCTTCATCTTCGGATTTTTATCTAATGATCCAGGGCGTAATCCTGGACGTGAGGAATAAAAAAAAGATATTTTTAGTTTTTCCTGCTTTTTCTAAATTTTTTTTTTTCTTATGATTTTATCTATTCCATACATTTACCTATGATAAAATCAAGGGATCGAAATTCCTTCGAATTCGAAAGTCTCAAGTAATAAGAAGAAGCGGAGAGAGAGGGATTCGAACCCTCGGTACGAATAACTCGTACAACGGATTAGCAATCCGCCGCTTTAGTCCACTCAGCCATCTCTCCCCATCCCCATTTAAAAATGGAAAATTTTTTATGTGATGTGACACGTGAAGTAAAGATATATAAAAATAGAAAATAGATAAATAAAAAAGTAAAACAATTATATAACATATAAATTATATAACATATATAAATAAAACATATATAAATAAACATTATAATAAAATAACTTATAAGTTATTTTATTATAAACTTATAAAGATATATAAAAAGAACAATAAAGTAATATATATCTATATATAGGATAAAAAAATATATATATATATATAAGAAGAAATTTGATCAGGAATTCAATTTAGATAATATAATGATTCGAAACGGATATCCCCAATAGAAAAATACCCTACTTCTTTTATTTTGTACGAAAGGTTTATTCCCCCGGCTTGGTTTAAGTACTGGCCGGGCCAGACCAGTATTTCCATAGATAAAATGATTTAATAATGATTTGATATCAATCAAAAATACTTGTTGAAGTGTCATTTCTTATTATTAATACTTAATATTATATTAATACTTAATCTTAATATTCTTACTTAATATTATTAATATTAAATTAATATATATTTTTTTTTTATTTTCTTTTTATCAATTTATTACTTGCTGGAAAAAGAAACTGGAAATATATATATATATATATATATATTTATATATTTATTATGTACATATATATGTACATATATATGTACATATATTATATTAAATTAAACAATAAAAAGTATTAAAATGAAAAAAAAAAAAAAATATCAAATATTAAACACACATATTTATAAACGTAGTTATAATATAACTCATTTATTTGTTCAAGAGACAAGCTTTATTTGAACAATTGAGATCCAATTGACCCGAATTCTTAATTCATAAGTAAGATCTGGCAGTTGAAAGAGAAGTTGAAAAAAAAAAAAGAAACCATGTATGCAGATTTCATCCTTTCTATGATCCAGCTTCAATGATTCTTTCAGACCGGGACTGTCAGTAATGACTTCGTATCAAACGAAAAGAAAAGTATAATATAACTATAACTTTTTTTATGTTATTTAAGTAAGCTTTCTGCTCTTCGCCTATTTAAGTCCCCGGCGGGACGAAGCGTCAACGCTAAAATTTTCATGATTCTGATGCTATCTTGATTGCGCCTCACTCTTTTGTTCGACAAATGGTCCATTCATATACAATAATAAATATATAGCGGGTATAGTTTAGTGGTAAAAGTGTGATTCGTTCTATCAAAAACTTAAATAGTTAAGGGGTCTTTCAGTTTTTTTCATATTCCGATCAAAAACTTTATTTCTTAAAAAGGTTTAATCCTTTACCTCTCAATAGTATATTTGAAGAAGAATATACATTCTCACGATTTTTATCCAAAGGCCAATTAGAAATTGAATAAAAAAGATTGGATTATGGATATGGAGTCGCGAAGCATAATTTTTTTGGATTGGATTAACTCTTCCAATTGAATGAATATGAATAAAGGATCTATGGATGAAGATACAAAAGTTTATTTCCAATCGTAACTAGATCTTCCATTTTTTTTTGTAAAAGGGAAATTGAAGCCAAATAGCTATAAAACGATGGTTTTGGTTTACTAGAACCACCAGCATATTGTTTCAGCTCGGTGGAAACCAAATTCTTTTCCTCAGGATCCTGCGAGTGGAAATAGGGAACGAAGTAACTAGACTAAATGGATTTAGTATAATCCCCCTCCTCTAGAGGGATCATCTAGAAAGTAAGTAGCTTTGGAT